TTCCATTCTCCCTTGACACGAGATTCTGTTACACAGCGATGATCACCAAGTATCGGTTAATTTATTAAATATATACTATTATAGATTTTTCTTTTATCAGATAGGACAAATAAATAGATTGTCTGATTCCACTCGTATTCATATTTTCACGCCCCATTGTTACTGACTCGACCAAATCTCAACGAAAAACTTGAGATTCATATCTCGCTCATGGGATGAATTAAAAGTGGAAGATTCATTGCCTATTGCCCCCCTCATAATACTTATAATAATCTATTAAACTTTCGATATGATCTCGTAGAAGACAGATAGGTTGGGTTGACACGAGAGTAGAACCTCGAGATATTCAAAGTACGAGCCATTTTTGGGACGTGGCCAAGTGGTAAGGCAGCGGGTTTTGGTTCCGTCACTCGGAGGTTCGAATCCTCCTGTCCCAGATCTCGTAGGTCGGTCAATACGTCTTATGTTTCGTCTTGCACGCGGATAACAAAGGGGCGTCGAACCGAGAAACTCCAATATCGGGTTTTCCTCATCCGATCTGTCTGCTATGTGCGAGCGCCTCCGCAGGGGCGATGACAAGCCGGACGTGGCTATAAATTTTTATGCTGTGTGGAGGCGATAAATGAAAAAATGTAGATATAGCATTCATTTTTACATCTCGTACTGATGGGGGTACGTTTATATATCTCTCTATCTATAGAGAGAGATACGGATAAAGGGGTTATGAAATTAGCTTATTGGATGTATGCCGGACCCGCCCATATTGGTACTTTGCGTGTCGCCAGTTCCTTCAGAAATGTACATGCTGTAATGCATGCCCCCCTCGGCGACGACTACTTCAATGTGATGCGTTCAATGTCAGAAAGAGAACGGGATTTCACCCCAGTAACAGCTAGTATAGCGGATCGTCACGTATTAGCGCGTGGCTCTCAAGAAAAGGTTGCTAATAATATGAACCGAAAAGGTGAGGAGTAACGCCCGGATCTAATCGTTTTGACGCCTACGTGTACTTCTAGCATATCGCAAGAAGATTTGCAAAATCTTGTGAATAGGGCTTTGATCTCTTCGACGTCTGATGTAATCTCTGCAGATGTTAACCATTACTGAGTCAACGAACTTCAGGCGGCAGATAGGACCTCGGAGCAGACTGTTCGGCATTACGTAAACAAAGCTATTGAGAGGGGTGCATTGAATCGGTCTGTTACAAATGCGCCTTCAGCAAATATCATAGGAATGTCTACGTCAGGTTTCCATGCCCAACATGATTGTCGTGAATTGAAACGTCTATTACAAAGTTTAGGAATCTTAGTTAATCAAATAATTCCCGAAGGAGCGTCTCTGAAAGATTCAAAAGATTTACCGAGAGCCTGGTCCAATACAGTTCCTCATCGTGAAGCAGGTCCGATGACAGCAATTTTTCCGAAAAAGGAGTTTGGGATGCCCCATGTATCGATCACTCCCGCGGGACCTTTAGATGCGGCTGATTTCATTGGACGAATCGAAGGGTATATCAACGCATGGGCTTCCGTCTTATCGGAAAAAGGGGTTGATTACGAACCTTATGTGGTAAACCAAACTAGATTCGTTTCACAAGCAGCTTGGTTCTCGAGAACTATTGATTGTCAGAATCCGACTGGAAAGGAAGCCGTGGTTTCCGGGGATGCGACCCATGCTGTTTCCATCACCAAAATACTCGTCAAAGAAATGGGAATTCGTGTTCGTCGTTCAGGCACTCACCGTAGGCATGACACCGAATGGTTCAACGAGCAGATCCAAGGTTTATGCGACGATATTCTAGTCACAGAAAACCATACCGAAGTCGGAGACGCAACAGCTCGTCTCGAACCTTCCGCCATATTCGGAACTCAAACGGAGCGCCACACTGGCAAACGCATCAATATTCCGTGTGGAGTAATTCCCTCACCGGTTCATATCCAGAACTTTCCGCTGGGATATCGACCCCTCTTGGGTTATGAAGGAGCAAATCAAATAGCCGATTCAGTTTATAACTCATTCAATCCGGGTATGGAGGATTACCCATCAGACGTTTCTGGCGGTCACGATACAAAAGGGGTAGTTACAAAACTGTCATCCAATAAGGAAGATCTGAAATGGACCACCGAAAGCCAATTGGAACTTAGCAAAATCCCTGGTTTTGTAAGAGGCAAAATCAAGAGAAAAACCGAGGTGTTCGCCAAACAAAACAATATTTCGGAAATTACAATCGACGTAATGTACGCGGCTAGGGAGAGCTTCAGCCCCTGATCTAACCAGATTTCGTGGTAATAGTTTCTGATTCGCAATAGGCTGTACGATCCATATTTTCCTCAAACAAGTTGGATCTAGAATCCAAGCATTCAACGACGGAGTAATCCTCCAATTCCGGATATCACGGCAGAACTCGGCTCAAAAAAGATGCGGTGGAAAGCCACGTGTGACTCGGGAATGAATCGAAATCGTTCGTGCGGGATTTAGCAACCGTCATTCCCAACTGCTTCAACCCAAGAAGGGGGATTGTTCGTGTCCCGGCTTTCGCTGCAAATTATTATTGCCCGAAAAAACTTGAATGGTAGTAACAGCGGTGGTGGCAGCGGCAGTAACAGTAGCAGTATTGTAATCGGGAATAAAAACAATTTTCTATGAAGAAAGAATCCATAGTCACTTCGGGGAGCGGAACCATCAATCTTCGCCGCTCTATATTGAGGTGTTCGACCCAGATTTGGTATCTGACCCTGCATAAGTCAAATTCGTTCCTTCTGGGTATGAACAACATTCCGCGGTAGGCGCAATAGTCACACACCAGGCGAATGTCGGGCCTTACGTCATACGAATCAACAAATACCGAGTCACTTCCGGCATATACCTCTTCCTTATGAATGGGTCGTCCGTGTGGATGGGCGCTGCCGCCACCACTCCACAAATTGTGGGGCCACGACATCACAGTATAAATTTAATGATTTCCAAAAATTGATTTGGAAACGGGTAAAAACCAGGTGGGAATGGTTTCGGCATTACATCCAATGATGGGTACATCAGGTGTGATGCCGAAGCCATTTCTGCTCCTACCTCTGGGTGGGACAGCTCACTCCCCGTGACAAATGATTCGCAAAGCAAATGGGAGGGGGGGGGGGGGAGAAGGAAGATTCCCAGGTAATTATCCCAATATGTCACTCATCAAAGAATTGCAATCAATTCCCGATCTCGGCAAGCAAGAGGAAAGGTCCATTCGGGAAGCCGGATTCTACGATCCGCAGAAGGAACAAACCCCGTTAAATGTTCTGACTACCAATCCCTTTCCATAAAAGGAAGCTGAAGCAACAGAAACCGCCCGTCGCTCGCTTAGACGGGCGAGAGTAATTGATTGAAGAGGTCAAAATTCAAACGAAGAGTATTAACAATCAGGAGGGAGGATAATACCGCGAACCCCGTTTCCATGGCATTGCAAATATTTACGTACTATCCCTCTTTCGTCTTGGCATTCTATGTCTACGTAGCATTCTTCACCCCATTGAAAATAAATGCTTTCAGGAATGGAAGGACATACTACCTATCGATCAAATCCTTTTTCGAGGAGAATGATGTCAGATCTTCGCTAACTGGGATCGAGTGGAACGAGAAACGCAAAAGGCAGTAACTAATGAGGGATTCGTGGGATAAACGCTTTCAAACCGAAATTCGCCCCATTCCTCGACATTTTTTCACAAAAGGAATAAAAAATGGGGGGACGCTTAACCCCCCCATTTCCATGACCCGCTCGATTGGGATCTCATCCCGATAACTATCGTTTCGCCGAAATGAAGAAACAAGTGTGTTAAGCTCCCCTTGTTTATAACGACATAAACGAGATATTCTTCTTTTTTGCTTTCTTGTCTCCCCATGCAAAAATGCTTCATAAATTGGAACAATTAGCGGACTAGTGATACATATTGTCACATCCCTTTTCCACAGCCAGTAATTTGGAAAGTTAGAATAGTCCAAATAAAATTTTGTGCTTGATGCATCCATATCCATCTACCCACCTAAGGATAGGTATGATTGTTCACGTTCGATATGAATGGGGAAACCTATTATTCCGTCGGTGCGCTTAGGTGCTTCGTACGATCTGCACAACCCTTCCGGATTGGTTGTCTCACACAAGAACACAACACAATGAGAGGCTATTAACACGAGAATGTTGCGCGGATTGCCATTTGGACTCAGTTATTTCCAGAAAGAATTAGAGAAACTAAAATTTGAACGGGATTGTTTTTCATATCCATTCCTCTTTCAGGATGATATTCATTCAATCGCTTATGGTTGTTTTGCAAAACCATACGATTCAATTGAGAATATTGATTGTCCCGGGAAGTACAATATGGTCGGCGTGAGACGGTTAATAAAAAAGGCACGCCACCAAGACTATTCGGAAATCCTCCCGAAACCTCATCAAAATTCATTTGATGAGTCATGTATTAATCCTTATATCGACGCGCTTACAAAGGGGGCATGTCTGGTTCTTGAGATGTCTACTTCGTTTCCTGCGCAATTCATAAATTTCATTGAATGGAAATCCTTCCGTTCCATCCATTCTGTATTTCTATTCATGGAAGGGAGATTATCGCAATCTAATTTCTCGTTAAGAGCAAAAATCTCTTACTTTGCTCATCCTGAAACTTTAATTCGAATGTTTCGTCGGCGAATCCAGGATGTTTCGCTCCTAAACCTATTAAGACTTATATTAAATATGCGTGGAAATCTGCCTCTCTATCGGTCTGTTCAGGGAGGGGGAAGCCCGGTCACTCCACTATGGAATTTCTACATTCGTGAGACGGAGTTTTTGCCATCGCCTCCATGGGAACGGTTCTGTACATCAGGATCGGAGTATTCTGCTGCTCCATCTGACCAAAAGAATATCAATCGAAAGGAAAGAGATGATTGTAGACCCCATTTAATTTCATTAAACGATGATTTTCGTTCGGTTAGTGGCTCATGCACTCACTACGTAAGATGCAAAAACCATTTTTCATTTGTTCTTCTGGGAACCAAGGATTCGACACGAAAATGGGTTTATCAAATTCCGATATTTGTCCAATCCAATTCCCATTGCTGGTTTCATTCCCATCAAATATGCGTCAAAAATGTAATGAAAGGTTCTGTATCTCCATCGGGCTATACATCAGGTGTTCGATCAAGACATAGAACTGTTTGGGCCGTTACTCCGAATGCGCCGTACGGTACTGCCTACACAACCAAAGAATTCTTTTCCGAAGTTCCAACCTCTCTTTCACTCGGATTTCTGATGGAAGGGGGTTTCCGCGATGGCACTGGACGTTCGACTAGCCGATCGGACTGGGCGACCTTGACAGATGGTAAGATTCTGAACCGATTTGTGCATCTCTGGAAGGTTCTTCCTCTTTATTACAGCGGGTCGCGGAACAAAGATGGATTACGCAAATCGAGATATATATCAAAGTTTTCATGTGATAAGACCTTGGCTTGTAAACATAAAACTACGACACGTCGGGTCCGACAAAAATTCAATTCGGAAATTGATTCGAAAACTTTATTGATGAATCCCGAAGTGTATTCCCCATATCATCCCTGCGGTACCCAAAATATGCGAAGTTCTTGGCATCTCGACCTCATTTGGCCTGTATGTCGATAATTTGTATTAACCAAATTATATACCTGATTGGGTGAAGGTTGATTGTAGCCACGAAGTATACGGAGACAAATCACCCGATCATTCTCCTCTATGACGGAATCAATTGCATCGGGCATAACCCGATGCATGAAAGAAATGCGTGATAGGATGCGGTATCCGTTTCGTACTGCTCCACATCCAGAATAATCAAATGGTTCTGGTGGGCATTCCATTCCAGTGGGATGAATGATCAATTACCGGCGAGACCGGCAATGGGTGGTATCAACCATAGTTAAGAATTGCAAAAGCGATTCGCAGGCTGAGGGGGTTTATCCCAAGTGGCTCCGTCAAACATTCTGAATCCACGGAACTCGTGTTTGGAGCCAAGAAAAAAGAGAAAGGTTTAAAAAATTCAATTCGTACCGTGAATGAGGAATTTTGATAGACAAAGAGGGATGAAATATCCTATCTGTTTGGACAAGAAGGGATAACTAACTTCGAATACTGAATCTTGAAAAGTGGGGATCAAACCAGCCTAGGGTTTCGTATTTG